TCTTGACAAAATAGTAGCCCTCGGGGTATAATTCAAATGAAGGGGAAGAACGCTTAACAAAGCAGGGAAGAGATGAAATCAAAATAAATAGTAGAGAGATATTAAAAAGGGGTTCAGATTCAATCTTGACAAAATTATACCCCTAGGGGTATAATTCAAATGAATGGTATAACTCAAATCAAATGAGAGGTATAATTTCAGCGAGGACCAATGAAATGAGAGCTATAATTCAAAGGAGAGAAAATAAAGTTTTAACAAAGCAAAAGCGAGAGGTTCACATTACAAAGAGGTTCACATTACAAAATAGTAACCCCCCACTCTAATTCAAAAGAACGGGAATTCAGTCTTAATTAGATAGTTTATAGGGTTAGTAAAGTGCTAACCCAGAGTAAAAATTTTCTTTTTTTTTTTTATTATTATTGACTGTCAGAATTTATTATCAGAAACTTCTATATTAGATATGTAATTAGATAGATAATAATATCTAGGTAATTACAAAGGTAGGCTAATAAACAGCCATCTGGAGGGTAGTACTATGATAATGATAAAATGGAAATTTCATTCGGATGTATTTTTCAAACATCGGGGGGGTTCTTCTCTGAAAGAATTGTGGTTCAATTTGGTATTGTTGAAATTCGAGCACAGGTGTGGACTAAATAAATATAAATCAGAGGACAATTATAACACAGATTGTGTTATTGAAAATCAGATTTGCAGGGGTAATGATGGTCTTCTTATTTGGAATAATAAGAAGGGCGAATCCAGCATTCGGAGTTGCGATGAGATTTACCTTTTTAGTTCCGTTTGTGGTGAGAATAGAAATAGTAGTCAAATTGAGCATTTGGGTATAATAACCAGCACGAATGATAGTGATTTCACTCAAATAGAAAGTACTACTGCGGAGGGTTCCACTCAAATAGAAAGTACTATTGCGGAGGGTTCCACTCAAATAGAAAGTACTATTGCGGAGGGTTCCGCGCAAATAGAAAATATTACTGCGGAGGATTCCACCCCCTCATACAAGCATTTGTGGGTTCTATGTGAAGAGTGTTTTACACAAAATTATAAGAGATTTTTGAAAGAAAGATTGTATATTTGTGAAGGATGTGAATCTCATTTGAAAATGAATAGTTCAGAGAGGATCGAACTTTTGATCGATCCGAATACTTGGGATCCTATGAATGAAAAGATGGCCTCAATAGATCCCATTGAATGGGATTCCGAGGAGGCTTTCATTGAATTGGATTCCGAGGAGGATCTCCTTGAATTGGATTCCGAGGAGGCTTTCATTGAATTGGATTCCGAGGAGGATCTCCTTGAATTGGATTCCGAGGAGGATCTCCTTGAATTGGATTTTAAGGACGATCCTTATATAGATCGTATTGATTCTTATCAAAAAAAGACAGGATTAACTGAGGCTATTCAAACCGGTATAGGCCAATTAAATGGTATTCCCGTAGCAATGGGGGTTATGGAGTTTGAGTTTATGGGGGGTAGTATGGGATCCGTAGTGGGTGAGAAAATAACCCGGTTGATTGAGTACGCTACTAATCAATCTCTACCTCTTATTATAGTGTGTGCTTCGGGGGGGGCACGCATGCAAGAAGGAAGTTTGAGCTTGATGCAAATGGCTAAAATATCTTCTGCTTTATATCGTTTTCAAACAAATCAAAAGTTATTTTACGTATCAATCCTTACATCTCCTACTACTGGTGGGGTGACAGCCAGTTTTGGTATGTTGGGGGATATCATTGTTGCCGAACCCAATGCCTATATTGCATTTGCGGGTAAAAGGGTAATTGAACAAACATTGAATAAAGAAGTACCTGAAGGTTCACAAGAGACGGAATATTTATTCGATAAGGGGTTATTCGATCTAGTTGTACCACGTAATACTTTAAAAAGCATTTTGAATGAGTTATTTCAGGTCCACGGTTTCTTTCCTTTGAATCAAAACTCAATCGAGTAGAACACAACATTAACATTTAGTTCAATTCTTTTTTAGTTATATTGGCTTACTACTTTAATTAAGTAGCCTTTGTCAACAAGATATAAAGAAGCAATTCTTCTTTTCGTGAAATTTGGCAAATAAAAAGAATTTACTCCTCCCGCCTTACGTATCTATATATAATTCAAATAAAGAAAGATAGACATAGAGTTTTCTATCTTTCTCTCTCTCTCGAGAATCTGATTTTGACTAAGAATTCATGTTGGGTCGGATTCTAACGAATCTTTTGATAATTTGTAAGAAAATTTTTCCTATTCAAATTCTCATTTCATAAACACTAATTAATAAATGAAATTATTAATGAATAATTCCAACTCTTAATTATAATTATTATAACTTATTAAATAATAATAACAGGTACAAATAGTAAATTGAGGTACCCATTCTATGACAGCTTTCAACCTCCCCTCTGTTTTTGTGCCTTTAGTGGGCCTAGTTTTTCCGGCAATTGCAATGGCTTCTTTATCTCTTCATGTTCAAAAAAATAAGATTGTTTAGATCCGGTAGGACCCAATCTTATCCATTTTTTGAACTTAGACTCGTATCATAAGACAGATATATATTTAGTAGATATAGGGTGTAACATATGGCTTCCATCGAAGATTAAAAGGAAAGGAAAAACTCTTATGCTTGCAGAAAGATGATGTATGAGTAAATGAATTCTGATTCTTTTCAAAAAGATCAGGATTGGCAGATGGCCGAAATAAAAAGTCGGCGTATCTCACTATGTATGTCGATATCTATAGTGAGATCATACGAGAAAGGGAGGGGGTATGTTATTATTTTAGCTCTAACCAATTTGATGAATTACTCCTAAAGGTTCACATCAACCTAGTGCTAGTTGATGAGAGTTACTTCGGAAACAAAAAGAGTCAAGTCAAATGAATTTTGGGTATTCTCTCAATTCCAATAAAATGCAACCAGATCAAGTATGAGTTGTCGATCAGAACATATATGGATAGAATCTATAACGGGGTCTCGAAAAACAAGTAATTTCTGCTGGGCCATTATCCTTTTTTTAGGTTCATTAGGATTCTTATTGGCTGGAACTTCCAGTTATTTTGGTAGAAATTTCACATCTTTATTTCCGTCTCAGCAAATCATTTTTTTTCCACAAGGACTCGTGATGTCTTTCTATGGGATTGCAGGTCTCTTTATTAGTTCCTATTTGTGGTGTACAATTTCCTGGAATGTAGGTAGTGGTTATGATCGATTCGATAGAAAAGAAGGCATAGTGTGTATTTTTCGGTGGGGATTTCCTGGAAAAAATCGTCGCATCTGTCTCCGATTCCTTATAAAAAATATTCAGTCAATTAGAATAGAAGTTAAAGAGGGTATTTATGCTCGTCGTGTCCTTTATATGGACATCAGAGGCCAGGGGGCTATTCCTTTGACTCGTACTGATGAGAATTTTACTCCACGGGAAATGGAACAAAAAGCTGCCGAATTGGCCTATTTCTTGCGTGTACCAATTGAAGTATTTTGAGAAATGGGCTGATGAAGGCTTTCTTAGCAGGAGGGAAAACGAAAAAAACCTATTTTTTATCTACCATCACTTAACTGAAGTTTCTTCAGAACGATCATTTGAGCCAAAGCAGACGTACACATAAAAGACTATAAAACCTTTTCCGGTCTTTTATGTGTATTGAAAACCTACATACCGCAATTCACTAATAAAAATAAAATAAGTAACAAACAACTGTTTTTTTATTTCCTCATTCGAATTTGAAGTGAATTCTTAGTCTATTTCTGTATTGTTTCTAGATTCAAAAACTCACCGCGAAATCACAACTAAAAAACAATGAATAGATTCATTGGTTCGATACCTTGTAATAGAACTCATGCGTGAGATAAATATTAGATCGCACAGAATCAACAAACGGAGGTGGGTTGATTACTAATTCACAGATGGAAAAATGGCAAAAAAGAAAGCATTCACTCCTCTTTTATATCTTGCATCTCTCGTCTTTTTGCCCTGGTGGATTTCTCTCTCAGTTACTAAAAGTTTGGAATCTTGGGTTACTAATTGGTGGAATACTAGGCAATCCGAAATCTTTTTGAATGCTAGTCAAGAAAAGAGTATTCTAGAAAAATTCATAGAGTTAGAGGAACTCGCCCTCTTGGACGAAATGATCAAGGAATGCTCGGAGACACATCTCCAAAACCCTCGTATAGGAATCCACAAAGAAACGATCCAATTAATCAAGATACACAACGAGGACCATATACATACGATTTTGCACTTCTCGACAAATATAATCTGTTTCGTTATTCTAAGCGGTTATTCTATTTTGGGTACTGAAGAACTTGTTATTCTTAACTCTTGGGCGCAGGAATTCCTATATAACTTAAGTGACACAATAAAAGCCTTTTCTATTCTTTTATTAGTCGATTTTTGGGTCGGATTCCATTCACCCCATGTTTGGGAACTAATGATTGGCTCTGTCTACAAAGATTTTGGATTTGTTCATAATGAACAAATTCTATCTGTTCTTGTTTCGACTATTCCAGTCATTCTCGATACTATTTTTAAATATTGGCTTTTCTTTTATTTAAATCGCCTATCTCCATCACTTGTAGTGATTTATCATTCAATGAATGACTGAAAAATGATCCACAGATATGAATCCAATTATAATCTTTGTGACTTTGTAATTGTAGATAAGCAAAGTATTGAAAATCATATTTGCTCTTTCTATTTATACCCATCCCGAAGATTCATCCTGTATAATATTCTAGTCAACTTATTCTAGTAAAAAGCATAATCGGGGATAGGGAACTATATTAGTGACCTACCCAATTTATTGTCAAAATTTTCAGGATCAATGATTGGACCATGCAAACTAGAAATACTTTTTCTTGGATCAAGGAACAGATTACTCGATCCATTTCTGTATCGCTGATGATCTATGTCATAACTTGGACATCCATTTCAAGCGCATATCCTATTTTTGCACAGCAGGGTTATGAAAATCCACGCGAAGCGACGGGG